CGATTCGATTTTTTGTATCGGTTTTTTTTTTATTTTCTTCCTATTTATTTTATATATTTATTTATATATTCTTATTTCTTTCTAAATAGAAAGAAAATAAAAACTAAATAGAAAGAAAATATTTCTTTCTAAATAGAAAGAAAATAAAAACTAAATAGAAAGAAAATAAAAAAATAAATAAAAAAACTGTAATATAAAATTTCGAAAATCAAAATAAATAAATAAAAAAAAAATGAAATGATTTTTTCATTCAAATTTCAGTAGAGTATCAGTCTTTCTATTAATTCGATATGGATATTTAAACAGAATCCAATGCATGGAATCGTTAGATTATCCCCCTTGCTTTGTCCTAGAGTTCGATTTGATTCCTTAATTTCGATTTTTCTTAATTGATTTGATTCGTTGAATTGTGAGAAACCTTTAACTTAATATGAAATTTCTAGTTTCCATACTAAAACGAAAATAAAAAGACTTTTCCTATACTATTTTATTCATTATACTATACCGACCTTGACGAGTCTTTTAAAAAAGAATAAAAAAGAATAATAAGAATCAAGTTATTTAATTTTAATTAGAGTTGTAGTAAAAGAGTCATTTTGAACCAATTCCCAGCCAGCACTAAAGATTGCAATTTTGAATGAATCAAAAAAAGACTTGTTTGTTATTCTAATAATACTTAACTTAGTAAGACCAACCAATGAGTTAAGTTTGACTACAATACAAGCAAGAAAAAAGTTTTTTGGAACAAACCCACACAGTATATATAACACAGTGATATAATTAACTAAATCATAAATGATCCACATAAAATCAAAATAAATAGGATTCTCATATTTAATATTAGTAATAGAAAGATCTAAAATAAACGGGTCTAATACTAATATTAGTAATAGAAAAGAATCCCGTATTATCCAAAGATTCGACGGACTAAAAATACCAAAAGGGGTTCAACTCATAGAAATGAAAGAAGGTACAAATATTGATACATTTAGGATTAGGATAGGAGACCAATGATTTATCTCTGAAACAATCAATTAGGGTTTTTCTTCTACCAAAAGGAAATTTCTTAGGGTATTTCAAAAAAAAAAAAGGCATTGAATTAAACTGTAATTTTTAGCCAGCCAGGATGAGAATTTTCACTTATAAAAAAAAGGATTGGGGTTGGGTATACTTAAAAGTTTATCAACATTTATTTTCTTTGATCGGGGACAGAAAAACTTGTATGGAATTCACTCACGAGGATTAATCAAAAGGAACGAATTTCTTTGTCCGAGATTTGATAAATACTAGATTTGATAAATACTAATTGAATTCTATTTGGATCCATTGAAATGGAATTTTGGTTTTATTTAAATGTATCTATGAATGTATACAAGTATGTGGTAATATGTTCATTTCCACGTACCAACTAAATGAACCAAAACCAACCCAGCTGTCATAAACAAGTACTATAAAAAAAAAGGTACAAATATAGAATGTAAATAGAATCTATAGGGCTATACGGATTCGAACCGTAGACCTTCTCGGTAAAACAGATCAAACTTATTAGTATCGAAATGATTCGAACTGTTTCAAAGACCCAACATGCATTTTGTTGCATTGGGCTCTTTCATAAACTGATGAAAAGATCAGTTAGTCCACCATATTTTTTCTTCTGTTCAAGAAAAAGTAATAAGATAGTGAGATGGTTCCATGTGCTCTGGTTCATTATTTTGATTCTGATCCAAGAGCAATACCAAAGTGTTTCAAAGAAGGGATTTACCTTGACGTAGGTCTGCTTTCGGCCTAGATTAAACTAAGTTAATAAATTAAATATAGTCTCTATCGCTCCACTACAAGAGTCAAATATGAGACTTCATACACCTTAAAGTTCATAGGACGAAAAGAGGTTATTTTGAGGCCCTTATACTCATTATGCCTAGCATTGAATAAACCGGGTATTTACCTTATCAATTCTCAAATCAATGATGAATTTTATTTGATTTGGCACCAGAATTCACATATTCACATCGGAATCGAATTGAACCAAATAAATATTTGTCAGGCTATTGTTCTCCTGTTCTTTCGAATCCATGGAGTAAGACATCGATTTCTCAATAAGATATATTGATTGCATAATGGACTTCCTTGAAAAGCATTGGCGCACGTGTAAACGAGTTGCTCTACCTAACTGAGCTATAGCCCTTGTCATAGATATCTTAATATATAGATAATTTCTTGTCAAGATCGATATAAATTTCTTGTCAAAACGAATATTTTATGATCCACGGAATCATTCTCTAATCTGTTTCTTATTAAGGATTAGTATTGCCTAGAAGTAATATTGTATCTATAATTCACGAAGCGATGGGTCTCTTTTTTTTTTTGTAGTGATAAATGACCTACTTAACTCAGTGGTTAGAGTATTGCTTTCATACGGCGGGAGTCATTGGTTCAAATCCAATAGTAGGTATAACTTATTAGATACCGTCGATTCCGGTATCTAATAAGTTTTTTGTGCATCCTCTTTTTTTCGATTAGACTTAATTGTATTCAATTAGCGGAATAAAAAAAGAGTATAGAAATCAAAAGAACTTTTTGGTAGATTGACTAGTAGGAAATAGCATTGACAGCCTCTACTCGCGTCTTAGCTCGTCTGAGATTTAGATTCGCCTCAATTCTTTGTCTCTTACCTTCCGCTTTACTCAAGTTAGCTTCAGCTATTTCAAGAGTTTGCTGAGCTTCTTGTGGATCAATGTCAGTACTAATCTCCGCATCATTTCCTAAAATGGTGACCTCGTTATTACCTATTCTAGCGAAACCGCCCATAAGAGCCACTGTTAACCATTGGTCATTGCGGCGCATTCTCAAAAGACCTATATCTACAGCTGTAGCAGCGGGAGCGTGGTTTACTAATATACCAATTTGGCCACTATTAGTACATAAAATAATTTCGTCTACTTCTGAATTCCAAATAGTTCGATTAGGAGTCAGTACACAAAGATTTAAGGTCATTTCGTCAATTTGCTCTCCACTTCTAAGTTAATAGCTTTCGCGGTAGCTTCATCGATGTTACCCACCAAATAAAAGGCCTGCTCGGGAAGACTGTCTAATTCTCCGGAAAGGATAAGTTGAAACCCCCTAATTGTTTCTGCGAGACCAACATATTTTCCTGGAGAACCCGTAAATACTTCTGCTACGAAAAAGGGTTGTGATAAGAAACGTTCAATTTTTCGTGCTCTTGCCACGGTTAAACGATCCTCTTCGGATAATTCGTCTAACCCAAGGATAGCTATAATGTCCTGAAGTTCCTTGTAACGCTGTGAAGTTTGCTTGACTCTTTGTGCAGTTTCATAATGTTCCTCACCAACGATACGAGGTTGGAGCATAGTGGATGTTGAATCTAAAGGGTCCACTGCTGGATAAATCCCTTTGGCAGCTAATCCTCTTGATAGTACGGTAGTAGCATCTAAATGTGCAAATGTCGTGGCAGGGGCGGGGTCGGTTAAATCGTCTGCAGGTACATAAACTGCTTGAATGGAGGTTATGGATCCTTCTTTGGTAGAAGTAATTCTTTCTTGCAAAGACCCCATTTCTGTACTAAGGGTAGGTTGATAACCCACCGCAGAAGGCATTCTACCTAATAAGGCGGATACCTCTGATCCTGCTTGAACGAATCGGAAGATATTGTCGATGAATAGAAGTACGTCTTGCTCATTAACATCCCGGAAATACTCTGCCATGGTTAGGGCAGTCAAACCAACTCTCATACGAGCTCCCGGTGGCTCGTTCATCTGACCATAGACTAGAGCTACTTTGGATTCTGCAATATTTTGTTCATTAATCACCCCGGATTCTTTCATTTCCATGTAAAGGTCATTTCCTTCACGAGTACGTTCGCCTACTCCACCAAATACGGATACGCCCCCATGAGCTTTAGCAATGTTGTTGATTAATTCCATGATGAGTACTGTTTTACCCACTCCAGCTCCCCCAAACAGTCCAATTTTTCCTCCACGGCGATAAGGAGCTAAAAGATCTACTACTTTAATCCCTGTTTCAAAGATTGATAATTTTGTATCTAACTGGATAAAAGCGGGCGCAGATCTATGAATAGGGGATGTTGTGCTAGTATCTACAGGACCCAAATTATCAACGGGTTCACCAAGAACGTTGAAAATTCGTCCGAGAGTAGCCCCACCAACTGGAACACTTAGAGGAGCTCCCGTATCAATCACTTGCATTCCTCTCGTCAGACCCTCCGTAGCACTCATAGCTACAGCCCTAACTCGATTATTTCCTAATAATTGCTGTACTTCACAAGTCACATTAATTTGCTGACCGGCAGTATCTCGACCTTTAACTATCAAAGCGTTATAAATATTAGGCATCTTCCCCGGAGAAAAAACAACATCCAGTACCGGGCCAATAATTTGAGCGATCCGTCCTAGGTTTTTTTCTTCACGTGTGGGAACCGCAGGGCCAGAACTTTTAGGATTCATTCTCATAATTATGATAAAGTGAAATATGTCAAAATTGATTGGGAATATTTCCGAATCGAAACTGTCCGATAGCAAGTTGATCGATTAATTCAATAAGGAATGTAATCAATAAGGAAGTTAGCACTTGATTTAGTCAGTATCCTCCAAATGAATCCAATTCAATCGTTTACTCATTCAATGAGTCATTTTTCAAGTTCAACTAACCCCTTAATATCCTTCTCAACAAGAAAACAAGCAAGAAAACAAGCAAGAAAACAAGTATAAGAATAATGAATGAGGAAATATATCTTATTTATCTCTCATCTCATTATTATCTTATTTATCTCTCATTATATATAATTTGATCCATATATATATATGAATTCGATTATTTATATTTATGGAATTCGAACCTAAACTTGATTTATGATTCATTCATTATTCTCATAGGCCCTTGTTTTTTCTTTTTTTTTTTGTATTTTTGTATATGAATTTGAGTCCATTCGTGTTTTATACCTTGGATGAATTATGCTTATTTTCACATCTAGGATTTACATATACAACATATATAACTGTCAAGAGGGAATTTTTCTTAGTATATTAGATATTTAAATTCAAAGAAAAAGAGGGTTTGTTTGATTTAATAAATTATCAAAAATAAGTATTAGGTTGCGCCATACATATCAAAGAGTATACAATAATGATGTATTTGGCGAATCAAATACATGGTCTTATTAATTAAATTAGTGAATAAGATTAGTTTCGTTGAAAATTTTTTGAAAGATTCTTTTTTTTTTGCAAAGGTTTCATTCATGCGTATTTCATGTCGAGTAGACCTTGTCATTGTGAGAATTTTTAATTCAAGAGTTGTAGGGAGGGACTTATGTCACCACAAACAGAGACTAAAACAGGTGTTGGATTCAAAGCCGGTGTTAAAGATTACAAATTGACTTATTATACTCCTGAATATCAAACCAAAGATACTGATATCTTGGCAGCATTCCGAGTAACTCCGCAACCGGGAGTTCCACCTGAGGAAGCAGGTGCCGCAGTAGCTGCCGAATCTTCTACTGGTACATGGACAACTGTGTGGACTGATGGACTTACTAGTCTGGATCGTTACAAAGGACGATGCTACCACATCGAACCTGTTATTGGAGAGGAAAATCAATATTTTTGTTATGTAGCTTATCCTTTAGACCTTTTTGAAGAAGGTTCTGTTACCAACATGTTTACTTCCATTGTAGGTAATGTATTTGGGTTTAAAGCTCTACGAGCTCTACGTTTGGAGGATTTGCGAATTCCTCCTGCTTATTCCAAAACTTTCCAAGGTCCACCTCACGGTATCCAAGTTGAAAGAGATAAATTGAACAAATATGGTCGTCCCCTATTGGGATGTACTATTAAACCAAAATTGGGATTATCTGCGAAAAACTACGGTAGAGCGGTTTATGAATGTCTTCGTGGTGGACTTGATTTTACCAAAGATGATGAAAACGTGAACTCACAACCATTTATGCGTTGGAGAGACCGTTTCCTATTTTGTGCTGAAGCAATTTATAAATCACAAGCCGAAACAGGTGAAATCAAAGGACATTACTTGAATGCTACTGCAGGTACGTGTGAAGAAATGATCAAAAGAGCCGTATTTGCTAGAGAATTGGGAGTTCCTATTGTAATGCATGACTACTTAACAGGGGGATTCACTGCAAATACTACCTTGGCAGCGTATTGCCGTGACAACGGTTTACTTCTTCATATTCACCGCGCAATGCATGCAGTTATCGATAGACAGAAGAATCATGGTATGCATTTCCGTGTACTAGCTAAAGCATTACGTATGTCCGGTGGAGATCATATTCACTCTGGTACAGTAGTTGGTAAACTGGAAGGTGACCGTCAGCTGACTTTAGGTTTTGTTGATTTACTACGCGATGATTATATTGAAAAAGACCGAAGCCGCGGTATCTTTTTCACTCAAGATTGGGTGTCTATGCCAGGTGTTCTGCCTGTGGCTTCAGGGGGTATTCATGTTTGGCATATGCCTGCCTTGACCGAGATCTTTGGAGATGATTCCGTATTACAGTTCGGCGGAGGAACTTTAGGACACCCTTGGGGAAATGCACCTGGTGCAGTAGCTAACCGAGTGGCTTTAGAAGCATGCGTACAAGCTCGTAATGAAGGGCGTGATTTAGCTTCTCAAGGTAATGACATTATCCGTGAAGCTTCCAAATGGAGCCCTGAGCTTGCCGCTGCTTGTGAAGTGTGGAAGGAAATCAAGTTCGAGTTCGAAGACATGGATAAGCCAGATCAACTTGCTTGATAATTCTTGTTTGTTCTCCTAAGTGTAATTAAAAACTCGGCCCAATCCTTTTTTAAAGATTGGGCCGAACCAAATATAATGAGCAAATATCCATCTTTCTTAACATTCATTAGTATTTACATATACTTTTTGTTTTATAACAATAAACTATATCACTCAACATGTACAGAATGTACAAACTTTACCTATAACCCAACCCATGTGTATATATACAAGATCCAAAAAAGAAGATCTAAGACTAAAGAATTCAATACTTTTATTGTTTATTGTTGGATCCATAATTAATCCTATGGGTCTTTGCGATTGGCGAATTCCTTTATATCCCATGCCATGGTTTCAGACCATAGATCAAGCCAGGGGAAAGGTGCCGCTTATCCATCCTGTATATTGTCTTTTCGTGTTGCAATAAAAACTTCTTATTTTATTCGATTATATGAGACTGAATTCTTCATAGTAAGAAAGAAATATTTTTCTTTTCCACGAGAATTTATACACGACATGAGAGAAACCTTTCCTTATATTAATCTTATATTAATAAATATATTGAGAAAAAAATTCTATCAATTAAAGAAATCCCTATTCAAATCTTGAAGCAATATCCCGGATTCCTATAAGGATAATCTTTTATTTCAATATGGATTCTTTTTTTTATTCCCTTTTTTAGTTAACAGTCCTATTTTTAGTTAACAGTCCTAATAATTGGATCGATATGCTTAATGAGGATAGGAAATCGAATAGTAAAATAATTATTGATCGAATGACTATTCATCTATTGTATTTTTAAGGGGCAGTCAGAATTTATGGAAAAATGGTGGTTCAATTCGATGTCTTCTAACAAGGAGTTAGAACGCAGATGTGAGTTAAATAAATCAATGTCTAGTCTTGATCCTATTGGACATACTAGTGAAAATGAGAACCCCATTATAAATGATATAGATAAAAACATTTCTAGTTGGAATGGTAGTGGGAGTTGCCATTCCAGTAATGTTGAACATTTATTTGATATTAAGGGTATTTGGAGTTTGATCTCTGATGGGACTTTTTTAGTTAGAGACAGTAATGGCGATAGTTATTCTTTATATTTTGATATTGAAAATCAGATGTTGGAGATTGATAATGGTAGTTCTTTTCTGAATGAACTAGAAAGCTTTTTTTCTAATTATCTGACTTCCGATTGTTTCAATAGTGGATCTAAAAGTAAGGATCACAACTCTTATCATTATATATATGATACTCAATCTAATTGGAATAATCACATTAATAGTTGCATTGATCGTTATCTTCGTTTTGAAATCAGTATTGATAGTTATATTTCAGGAGGTACTGTAAATTACAGTGACAGTTATATTTATAATTTTATTTGTAATGAAAGTAGAAATTATAGTATGACAATTAGTGATAGTGGGAATAATTTTAATATAAGGGTAAGATCTAATGATCTTGATATAAATAAAAAATACAGACATTTATGGGTTCAATGCGAAAATTGTTATGGATTAAATTATAAAAAATTTTTTCGGTCAAAAATGAATATTTGTGAACAGTGTGGATACCATTTGAAAATGAGTAGTTCAGATAGAATTGAACTTTTGGTTGATTCGGGGACTTGGGATCCTATAAATGAGGATATGGTCTCTATGGACCCTATAGATTTTCACTCCGAAGAGGAACCTTATAGGGATCGTATCGATTTTTATCAAAGAAAGACAGGTTTAACTGAGGCTGTTCAAACAGGCATAGGTCAACTAAACGGTATTCCTATAGCAATTGGGGTTATGGATTTTCAGTTCATGGGAGGTAGTATGGGATCCGTAGTAGGCGAGAAAATAACCCGTTTGATCGAGTATGCTAGTAATCGATCTCTACCTGTTATTATTGTGTGTGCTTCCGGGGGAGCGCGCATGCAAGAAGGAAGTTTGAGCTTGATGCAAATGGCTAAAATATCTTCTGCTTTATATGATTATCAATTAAATAAAAAGTTATTCTATGTACCCATCCTTACTTCTCCTACAACCGGTGGGGTTACAGCCAGTTTTGGTATGTTGGGGGATGTCATTATTGCTGAACCTAACGCCTATATTGCATTTGCGGGTAAAAGAGTAATTGAACAAACATTGAATAAGACAATACCCGACGGTTCACAAGCATCTGAGTATTTATTCCATAAGGGTTTACTCGACCTCATCGTACCACGTAATCTTTTAAAAGGTGTTCTGAGTGAGTTATTTCAGCTCCATGGGTTCCTTCCTTTGAATCAAAATTCCAAAAATTAAAGTACATTTTCGGATAATTACTTTGGATTTTGTCTCCAGATATTTTTGTATTCTATCCCTATTCATGATTAGTAATTAGGAACTCTCTATCAACGGGAGTTTCTTTTTATAGGAATTACAAAAAGGATTCATTAGTAATTAGTAAAAAAAAAAAAGAAAAGAATTTCATTTGACCTTATTATGTCTTAATTTTCTTATGTCTTTAATAATTCATAATATAAAAAATTCTTATATGAATTTTTTATATTATGAAAATATTTTCTTTAGTCAAATTTTTCTTTATTAAAATTGGAATTTCATATGATTTTCGAATATTTTATTTATATAATATTTTATTTATATATTTATTATTTATCTATTTTATTTACTATTTTTTTTTTTAATAAAACGAAATAATCGAATACTAAAATGAAATAGAATACTAATATAAATAATGAAAAGAATAGATAAAGAATCATAGAACTAGAAAAAAATTCATAAAATAATTAATTAAATAATTATTGAAATAATTAAGCAATATGGAAATCCAGATATAGAAATGAAATAAATTCAATCAATAATGAATATAGAATAATCAATATAGAAGAAATAAAATATGGAATAGAAGTCATTTCTAAAAATATGCTTTTTTTACTACAAATCCTCGTTTTGTATTAGATTAATTAGAGTCGTGAATTCATAATAATAGTCCAATTCTTAAGCAAAGAACGAGAAAAGAAGAGAAGAATGAAAAATGGATTAAAGTGAATTATCATACATAGTCGTGTAGAAAAATGAATGGGTACACTTAATTCTATATTCCTTGCACTTATTAACTCCTTAATATTATTTATAATAGATATACTTATCATAAGATATCTTTCCTTATAATTATAAGATAAGAGGTACAAATATTAAATCGAGGCACCTATTCTATGACAGATCTAAACTTCCCCTCTATTTTTGTGCCTTTAGTAGGCCTAGTATTTCCGGCAATTGCAATGGCTTCTTTATTTCTTCATGTCCAAAAAAATAAGATTGTCTAGATATGATGAGACCAAATCTCATTAGTTTATTTCAACACGGGATTATAATACTGTTATCCTTTTAGTAGAATATGGTACGATACGTGGTTTCTTCTGACTCTGAGCACAAATGAAAAACCTTTTATGCATACGGATACATGATATCTGGGTAAACGTATGTATATACAGATAATAACTAGTCAAAAACAATCAATATTCAAAATAGAATGTAAATCTACCTAACCCATTATTCCTAATGGTTCACAATCAATAAAGTAGTGCTAGTTGATAAGAGTTATTTCGGGAGCAGAAAAATCAAAATACAATTTGGGTTATTCTCTGAATTCCAATCAAATACAACTAGATCTGGTATAGTATAATATGAACTGGCGATCAGAACATACATGGATAGAACTTATAAGGGGATCTAGAAAAATAAGTAATTTTTGCTGGGCCTGTATCCTTTTTTTAGGTTCGCTAGGGTTTTTAGTGGTTGGAACTTCCAGTTATCTTGGTAAGAATTTGATATCTGTATTCCCCTATCAGCAAATCGTTTTTTTTCCACAAGGGATTGTGATGTCTTTCTATGGGATCGCGGGTCTATTCATTAGTTCCTATTTGTGGTGCACAATTTTGTGGAATATAGGTAGTGGTTATGATCGATTCGATAGAAAAGAAGGCGTAGTATGTATTTTTCGTTGGGGATTCCCTGGAAAAAATCGTCGCATCTTCCTTCGATTTTTTATGAGGGATATCCAGTCAATCAGAATAGAGGTGAAAGAGGGTCTTTATTCTCGTCGTGTCCTTTATATGGAAATCAGAGGCCAAGGGGCCATTCCTTTGACTCGTACTGATGAGAATTTGACTCCGCGAGAGATTGAACAAAAAGCTGCTGAATTAGCCTATTTCTTGCGCGTACCAATTGAAGTATTTTGATACCAATCGAATTTGAAATGAAGAATGAATTGAATGCTTTCTCAGCATCAGGTAAGGAACTCGGTAATACCTTCTTTTTCTATATTTTTTCTACTAGATTTAAAGATTAAATAATTACACAAAAATCGGGAATAGATCGATAGGTTCCATACCTTGTTATAGAACTCATGCTTCAAATAAATATTAGATCAAATAGAAAGAATCGACGAATGAAGCAAGTTCATTAACAATTCACGTAACGGATCCAAAGTGAAAAAAAAGAAAGCGTCGATTTCTCTTCCTTATATTGCATCTATAGTATTTTTGCCCTGGTGGATTTCTCTATCATTTAATAAATGTCTGGAACCTTGGATTACAAATTGGTGGAATACCAGGCAATCCGAAACTTTTTTGAATGATATTCAAGAGAATAACGTTTTAGAAAGATTCATAGAATTAGAAGAACTATTACTGTTGGACGAAATAATAAAGAACTATCCGGGGGCGCATATACAAGAGCTTCCTATAGGAATCCACAAAGAAACTATGCAATTGGTCAAAACACAGAATGAATATCATCTACATATCATTTTACATTTCTCGACAAATCTAATCTGTTTCGTTATTCTAAGCGGTTATTTTATTCTGCGTAATGAAGAACTTGTCATTCTTAATTCTTGGGTTCAGGAATTTCTTTATAACTTAAGTGACACAATAAAAGCTTTTTCGATTCTTTTAGTCACGGATTTATGGATTGGATTTCACTCGCCCCATGGTTGGGAACTAATGATTGGTTCAGTCTACAACGATTTTGGATTGACTCATAACGATCAAATTATATCTGGTCTTGTTTCTACTTTTCCTGTCATTCTAGATACAATTGTGAAATATTGGATTTTTCATTATTTAAATCGCGTATCTCCTTCACTTGTGGTCATTTATCATTCGATGAATGAATGAAGAATCCATTTGATCTCTTGATATGATATTAATCAGCTCAAAATGTTTCCTTGTGCATACATAAATAAATAAAGCATTTCAGTCTGACTTATTCTTTATACTTCTACCTCTTCAAAGTATTCTCCTATATTATTCCAGTGTTATTCCAGTACAATTATTCCATTACAATCACAGACTCGTGGATAGGGAACTATACTAGATACCTACCCAATTTATTGTAGAAATTTTGGGATCAATGATTGGACCATGCAAAATAGAAATCATTTTTTAGGGATAAAGAAACGGATGACTAGATTTATTTCTGTATCGACCATGATATATATAATAACTCAAACATCTATTTCAAACGCGTATCCCATTTTTGCGCAGCAGGGTTATGAAAATCCACGCGAAGCAACTGGACGAATTGTATGTGCCAATTGTCATTTAGCTAATAAGCCCGTGGATATTGAAGTTCCGCAAGCCGTACTTCCTGATACTGTATTTGAAGCAGTTGTTAGAATCCCTTATGATATGCAAGTGAAACAAGTTCTTGCTAATGGGAAAAAAGGGGCTTTAAATGTGG